CCTCGTAATCGTAAGAAAGTAGGTTTTTTAGCTATGGGCCTAGCAAAAGAAAAATCGAGATAGGTTCCCATAGAATGGGACTCCCCCTCTTAAAAATCGGACGTGAAGGTTTTCTCTCATCCGGCTCAAGTAGTTACACAAAATAAAGAAAGGGGTTCTTATTTTTAAACTTTATTCGGTAAACCCTTAGAAAAAGCTACTCCTTACTCAAGTTCCCAGCAAGAACCAATCTTTGATTGATTCATTCTTCTTTCTTCTTTTGACTTTAATTTAACAACCTTCTAAATTATTTAATTTATTCTTTACGACGAAATGGAAATGTGAAATGAAATTATTTGAGTAGTCTACCTCCCCTAAAACGAAAAATTCCTTTAAAGGAATGCTTTGGTACTCGTTCGTAAGGGATTTACTTGTCGATATATCGTTCCATTCGATCTTTTAGGTCCCTACTCACCTCGATGGTTATGCCATGACGCCCTTTGAAGCATATATGCGATAGATAGACTCCCGTAACCATGCCATATTTGCTTGCTTGAACAGAACTTCTCTCTAAAAGAAATGGAATGGCTAATTCCACGAAAAAGTTTTTTTTTCACGAGGTATAACTAGCGATTCCTATTTATCTGTTACGGAATCGACCATGGATCAATTCCCCGTTCATTTGGAAGTCTTGAATACACCCATAATTCTGAGCTTCATGTTACTCCTACCAAGACACATGTCAGAGTCGGGGGCATCCCAATCAGATTGGGATGACAGTTTCTCATTCCGAATCTGTAAAATGCAAATTTCGATCAAATCACACATCGCAGTATACTAGGCCTTCTAATTCCTTAAGGGGTTTATCCAAAAGATTCGCGATATAACTAGGAAGACGTTTCAAATACCACACATGAGTCACTGGACATGCGAGTTTGATGTATCCCATTTGATATCTTCGTATCCGAGAATCAACAAACTCTACGCCGCATTGTTCACAAAATTTTGAGTCTTCTTTTTCAGCTCTGATTACTCGATAATTTCCACAAGAACAAATTCCACTTTTTATAGGCCCGAAGATTCTTTCACAAAACAATCCATCTTTTTCTGGTTTATTGGTTTTGTAATGAAAAGTATAGGGTTTTGTCACCTCTCCAACTATCTCTCCATTAGGTAAGATTTTGTTGGCCCAAGTCCTTATTTGTTGAGGAGAAACCGGTCCAATTCGAAGTTGTTGATGTTTATACCGATCGATCATAGAATAGAAAATCTGATTCATTCAGATCAAGCTTCCTTCCTATTAATCTGGAAGTTCTTCTCAGATACAAGGAAATGATTCAATTCTAGAGCCAAAGATCGTAGTTCGCGAACGAGCAATCGAAAAGATTCTGGAGCATCCTCGGGATTAGGTACTGTTCCCCCAACGATCGTAGCACCAAGTACTTCTTGACGAGCTCTAATATGATCGGATTTATAAGTAAGCATCTCTTGTAAAATATGAGCAACACCAAATCCCTCTAGAGCCCAAACTTCCATTTCTCCTACTCGTTGTCCCCCTTGCTTGGCCCTTCCCCTAAGGGGTTGTTGTGTAACAAGTGCGTAAGGTCCACTAGAACGCCCATGGATTTTATCATCAACTTGATGAATTAATTTCAGAATATAGGGCTTTCCTATTAGAACAGGTTGTTCAAAAGGATCTCCTGTTCTTCCATCAAATATTCTGCTTTTTCCCGGATACTCGGGTTCAAATACCCATGGATTTTTTGTTTGCTTACTGGCTTCATATAATTCAGGAAACACTAGTTTTCTTGAAGCTTCTTGCTCATATCTCTCATCAAAGGGTGCTATTCTATAATGTCTCTTTAGCAGATCCCCCGCTAACCCGAGGGAGCATTCAAATATCTGTCCCACATTCATTCGTGAGGGCACTCCTAATGGGTTAAAGACCATATCAACAGTTGTTCCATCTTGAAAATAGGGCATATCTTGTCTGGGCAAAATTTTTGAAATGATACCTTTATTCCCATGTCTTCCAGCTACTTTATCACCCACTTTGATTTCACGTTTCTGTAAAACATATACACGAATCATTTCTGGATTATAACTGGAACTCCCCCTTTTCTGGATCCATCTCACATCAATAACTCGGCCTCTTCCACCTATAGGTAGTTTTAGAGAAGTTTCTTTTGCCGTGGATACCTGAATGCCAAGTATGGCTCGTAATAATCTATCCTCAGGGGCATACGACGATTCGTTCGCTGTCTGAGGCGTTAATTTCCCTACTAAAATATCACCAGCTTCTATCCAAGATCCAAGTCTCACAATTCCATTTCTGTCTAAATTGCGGAGTAAATAAGCCTCTAAATGCGGTATTTCTTTAGTGATTCTTTCAGGGCCTTGGCTTGTCACATGAGTCTGAATTTCATATTTTCGGATGTGAAAAGAAGTATAAATATCTTCATATACCAGACGTTCGCTAATTAGTACTGCGTCTTCAGAATTGTAACCTTCCCATGGCATA